AATTCAAATTTAATCTCTATAGAATTTTAATATCAAATATCAGAATAGCAGATATGGTCATAATTAAATGAGTCAGGTCCACTTACTTTTTCTTTTGTTAATTTCGAATCTTTCCAATGGATTTAGTTGATATATAAGGATCTTTAGTGGCGTATTATGAATAATAATGAAAATTTACCGAACAAGTGTTCCGTTTTCTTATTCTAGACTAACTCAGTATAAATGATAACGTATTATCCGGTTAGTTCCTTTTCTATTTCAAAGAAATAGAAAATATTTCTATTTTCTGAATACTAGGACTGGGCTTTTCTTTTTTTCATAAAAGCCCCTTATCGGATTTGAACCGATGACTTACGCCTTACCATAGCGTTACTCTACCGCTGAGTTAAAGGGGCTTCTTTTATTGAATTCCCGAATGGCTTACTAGATAGAGAAAATCTCTCTATGGACATATATATTATTATATATTAATATATATAGATATAATATATATATATATATAGATATAATATATATATATATATTATATCCAGTAGAGTCATATTGGTTAGTGACTGATTTTTGAAAAATCAAACGTATTTGCCTAGCGCGTCAGGGGTAAGATGATTCCAGACAAGCCCTAATTTTTTTATTGCTCTGATCCCTATACAAAGCAAAATTCACTCGATTGATACATAACATACATGTACACGTACCAATTCGACAGAAAAGAAATTTCAAGATATTTCATCGAGTCACGTGATGAAGAGATTCTAGCTGTCCCCTTCAACTAAAATCTTAGAGAAAATTTTTGATAACTTCTGGCTCCCTATTTATTTTCTTCGAGTTATATAGAATGTCGATTCTAATGAACGATTCATGAATGACGAATCCAAAAATTCTATACAATTCGGAAAAACGGAAAGATCCCTAGGATCTAATCATACCATTTGATTATATTGACAATTTCAAAAAACTGATGATACTATGATCTATAGTAGGAAGGCAGTTGGTCAAGTTAGCCCCCATCGTCTAGTGGTTTAGGACATCTCTCTTTCAAGGAGGCAGCGGGGATTCGAATTCCCCTGGGGGTAGGGTACTGCGAAAGGAAGGTGATCGGAGATTACCAATAAACCTAAAATTTATTCTTACTGGGTCGATGCCCGAGCGGTTAATGGGGACGGACTGTAAATTCGTTGGCAATATGTCTACGCTGGTTCAAATCCAGCTCGACCCAATAATTCGCCAATCTACCACGAGATCCCTTGTCCCTCAGAAATATCCCAGACGAAGATAAAAAAGAATCAAACTTTCTGCTAGACCTCTTAATTTTAATTTCCCGGGGATTGTAGTTCAATTGGTCAGAGCACCGCCCTGTCAAGGCGGAAGCTGCGGGTTCGAGCCCCGTCAGTCCCGACGGATCCAATAATCAATTCATTTTTCTCTTTCTATGAACTAGTAAGAACTAGTAAAGGATGTCGGGGGTCTACTTTCTTTCATTCCCAAAGCAAAAAAGGAGTCTTTATTTCTTTTTTTCTTTACTATTTTTTCCATTTCGTTTTTATTGTTTAGGTTTTTAACTATGCAATTAATCGATGCAAAAAGGCAATCTAAAGGCAATCTGATGATCCTTTATCATAGATTGTCTAAGGGAGGCGTAAGGTAGGTTATAGAAAAAAACAAATAAACGGCTGATAGATGATAGAGAAAAGAATTTTGGAGTGATTCGGTCAGGAATCAAAATTGTGATTCGGTATGGATAAAAGACCTTACTATGTTATACTATTCAAGTCGCGGTGGCGGGTTGATTTGATAGATCAGATATTGTTATTAATGATATTGATCCGATTTAAGTTCAAGATCATCGAGAGGTAATTCATTCATTGAATTTACAGACGAAAGATTTATCATTTCTAGGGGATTAAATCCCGAATTATTGCGAAGTAAAAAACCGATAAGATTATGGAAGTAAATATTCTTGCATTTATTGCTACTGCACTATTCATTCTAGTTCCTACTGCTTTTCTACTTATCATTTACGTAAAAACAGTCAGTCAAAATGATTAATTCATTTGAATGAAACTTTCCTTCTGAGTTCTTATCAAAAATTGAATTGACGAAGTCAAATGAAAAAGATTCCAATTTCACGTCTTAACTTAAACGAACTGAGCGGACTATAATTAGAAGCGGCAGTATTCTAAGAGAAGAGATAGGTAGTATGGTAGAAAGAAATAGATGAATCTTTCTACCATACTTTAGTCTATAAAGTTGTAATCTTAAATAAAGATTAAAGGTTTAAGTTTCTATAGATCAATCTACAATATTCTCTTATGTGTATATTAATTCCATACAATATATGGAGTTGACATAACACCCAATTTGCTATATTTATTTGCTCTGATCAATTTGAAATAATTATTATCTTAGGAATTCGAAATTTCTTTCCTTTCACTAATTTAAGTAAGGTTTCCTCTTATTTATTTTTATCACCCGAACCATGATAAGAAATAAGTGAATAAAACAGAAATCACTTTTCTAAAATTAGACAAACTGCCCAATATGTGACTCGTCCGAGTCAAGATCTTATTATTGCATAGTCGATCGTTAGACAACCACTATCTCTATATCATTTCTCCTAGAAAGTGCGCATACACTTGACAAAACGCCTTTCTCTTTGAACAGCAAAGAAATAAAAAAGGTCCGTCCGGTCTTCCTCAATATGCATCTATAAAGATGGTAGGTGTCCATTCCCGTTGATTGAAATAGAATAAATTTTGGAAGAATTTGAGGTTGGAATCAATTTCCAATTATCCGAATACCGTTCTTTTCAAAATATAAACACGGGAATCGCTGAAATATCTCTGAAAGAGTATGATTGATATCATAGATTCCTCCAATGGAGTCCGGTGGGACTCGAAATTCATAGATTTTGAATTGGAAATAGTTCAAAATGCGTTGCAGAACGAGCTATAAAACAATTGATATGGTTTGATTCCTGACCTCAATTAGTAGTACTTCTAGAGCCCACTTCTTCCCCACACTACGAGTGAAAGGGAAAATGTAAAGACTACCATTAAAGCAGCCCAAGCGAGACTTACTATATCCATGTTAATTATGTCCCCTATCTCTATAAATACGAAAGAATTATTCCTCACTAATAATAGTGGAATCGACGGTGCAGAGTCAAAAAGGGATTCTGACCAAAAACTATTGAGAAACCAATACAATAAATCAAATCGATTATGATTTTGAATCAGGAAAGATTAACCACAAGCAAAATACGTAGTAATATTCCAATCTATATTTATCAAAGTAAATTATTCATTCAATCTTGGTTGGATACCTGAATACCCAGAGATTCTCACAAGTCTGTCGTATATGAAAGAACTTCCGTCCCCTCCCAAAACTATTAATTTAATTTCCTATCAGGAGCTACAATCTGATTCAAGATCTAGTCATTAGACACTCCCTTAGTAATAGAAGCGAATCGAAAAGTCTTGATAGCCCCCTACCAGTAGATTAAATTAATTTTAGATACGAATGAGGATTCACAATTTTTTCTTTTAGAAAACCTTGAGACTACATGCTTAGCTTAGAATCAAACAAAAAAGCATCAATGGTCTGTTTCCTGTGTACGCTTCTATCGGGGAAGAATTCTGCGAGTTATATCAGCAGAAAAGAAGATATTTCTAGTTTTTTGTTGCTATTGATCAGGCGACACCCGGATTTGAACTGGGGAAAAAGGATTTGCAGTCCCCCGCCTTACCACTCGGCCATGCCGCCAAACTGATACAAAATAGATGCAAATTTTCCTGATTACTGAATTTTTATTGTACTTGTATTTTGACTCCTGTTTTCCTTAATCCTTTTCCTAAAAAAACACTTTTTTTATTGGATTTGAGCCATCCCTTCGGTTGATTAGATAGTATCTGAAAATACACAATGCTAAAAACATTCTCTCGCTTTTTTCTATTGAAAAATCAAATGTGTATTTTTAGTTGACAAATTGGAACCATTAACTATATGACTGTTTACTTCGAATTCATGAATGATTCGGGGATTTAAATCTCACAATTGTGTTTTCCTAATGATATAAGAAAATACAAATTGAGACAGAACTAATCAGTATTGATTTTTTCAATAAAATAAACAAATCCTTCTCAATTTCAATTATAACAAAACATATGAGTATATGTAAACCCCAGAACATAAATTGTTACCCATATATCTATTTTTAGATATGTTGTTGATAGGGAATTATCATAAAATTATCCTACTTCACTTCAATTTTGCATTGAATACAAATTCTCTTTTGATAGAACATGACTCGGGCTGTCCCGACTAGAATCGGCAATAAAAAAGAAGTTGGATATTATAGCTATCTGCATACGTGTTTAATAAATGCAACCCTTCTTCAAACTATATTCTACTCAAAAATCAGTAAAGTACAAATATCTCTCTTCTCTGCGAATCATTTTTTTTAACTTTATAACAATAACAACAAAATCCCTAACATAAAGGCGGTTAAGTGCGAAATGGATTTTATCTGATTTTGTTGTCTCCCAAATACCGAATCTTTTTATTTTTCTCAAATTCTAATATGTAATATCATAATAATGGTATGATTTTAATCATTTTATTTTTCTTTTGCTATTCTATAAAAACAAAAAACGGACGACCTTAATATGTCTAAGTGACATAATTCGGTTTGTAGGATTGTTTTATCAATTGCTTTCCATTTTGATCTGTTGCAACTTCCAATTTTCAAAATTCCCTTTTTCCTCTGTTCATACATTCCAAACCAAATAGGGAGTTGGATAAAATTTCATGTGATTCAGTAAACAGAATATAAATTCCATCAGTGCTAGATCGTCGATCTAATTTGATCAAAATTAATATCTTAATATATAGAATGGGATTTTTTGATAAATGGGAAATTCAAAATGCTCGGGGATACAAATGAGGCAATGTCTACAATACCTGGATTTAATCAGATACAATTTGAAGGATTTTGTAGGTTC